GTTGTAAATCCTAGATGTGAAAATAGGTGGAATTCCTGAAGAAAGGCTATAAGAAGAATAGGTGGAAATCAATATGCAAAAAGAAAAAACAATGGCTAATGCCAGAAAAAGAATCAATCTATAAATAGAGTTCAGGTTCGAATTCCGTTAGGAATATCTATAATCTTAGCGAAATGAAAGAATTCCTCATGATTCTTAATTTATCTACTTGATCTTTTTGAAAATGAGGTCGTTGAACTTGAAACTTCACTTATTGAATTGAGTTAAAGAATGGAATTGGATTCAGTTGGATCGTATCAGTGAAATCGAGTACTAACTCCCATTTCTTATTGGATTAAGGGCTCAACTTTCTTTCGGACATTTTTTTGTTTTTTAGGTTTGCAAAATGAAAGAAGACTCTCTTTTGATTATTTTTTCTTATGAGAATTGATCCTACTGCTTCTGGTCCTGGGGTTTCCACACTTGAAGAAAAAAACCAGGGGCGTATCGTTCAAATCATTGGTCCGGTACTGGATGTAGCCTTTCCGCCGGGAAAGATGCCTAATATTTACAACGCTTTAGTAGTTAAAGGTCAAGATACTCTTGGCCAAGAAATTAATGTGACTTGTGAGGTACAGCAATTATTAGGAAATAATCGAGTGAGAGCTGTAGCTATGAGTGCAACAGATGGTCTGATGAGAGGGATGGAAGTGATTAACACAGGAGCTCCTCTAAGTGTTCCAGTTGGTGGAGCGACTCTCGGACGAATTTTCAACGTTCTTGGAGAACCTGTTGATAATTTAGGTCCTGTAGATACACGCACAACATCTCCTATTCATAGATCTGCGCCTGCCTTTATACAGTTAGATACCAAATTATCGATTTTTGAGACAGGGATTAAAGTAGTGGATCTTTTAGCTCCTTATCGCCGTGGAGGAAAAATCGGACTTTTCGGAGGGGCTGGAGTAGGTAAAACAGTACTCATCATGGAATTGATCAACAACATTGCCAAAGCTCATGGAGGCGTATCCGTATTTGGCGGAGTAGGTGAACGTACTCGTGAAGGAAATGACCTTTACATGGAAATGAAAGAATCGGGAGTCATTAATGAACAAAATATTGCAGAATCAAAAGTAGCCCTAGTCTATGGTCAGATGAATGAACCGCCGGGAGCTCGTATGAGAGTTGGTTTAACTGCCCTAACCATGGCGGAATATTTCCGGGATGTTAATGAACAAGACGTACTTCTATTTATCGACAATATTTTTCGTTTCGTCCAAGCAGGGTCCGAAGTATCTGCTTTATTAGGGAGAATGCCTTCTGCTGTAGGTTATCAACCGACTCTTAGTACAGAAATGGGTTCTTTGCAAGAAAGAATTACTTCTACCAAAGAGGGATCCATAACTTCCATTCAAGCAGTTTATGTCCCTGCGGACGATTTGACTGACCCCGCCCCTGCCACAACATTTGCACATTTAGATGCCACTACTGTATTATCCAGAGGACTGGCTGCCAAAGGGATCTATCCAGCAGTAGATCCTTTAGATTCAACGTCAACCATGCTTCAACCTCGGATCGTTGGCGAGGAACATTATGAAACTGCGCAAAGGGTTAAGCAAACTTCACAGCGTTACAAAGAACTTCAGGACATTATAGCTATTCTTGGGTTGGACGAATTATCCGAAGAGGATCGTTTAACTGTAGCAAGAGCACGAAAAATTGAGCGTTTCCTATCACAACCCTTCTTCGTAGCAGAAGTATTTACGGGTTCCCCGGGAAAATATGTTGGTCTAAGAGAAACAATTAGGGGATTTCAACTGATCCTTTCCGGAGAATTAGATAGTCTTCCTGAGCAGGCCTTTTATTTGGTAGGTAACATCGATGAAGCTACCGCGAAGGCTCTGAACCTAGACGAGGAGAGCAAATCGAAGAAATGACCTTAAATCTATGTGTACTAACTCCTAATCGAATTATTTGGAATTCGGAAGTGAAAGAAATCATTTTATCTACTAATAGTGGTCAGATTGGTGTATTACCAAATCACGCCCCCATTGCCACGGCTGTAGATATAGGCATTTTGAGAATAGGTCTGAGGGGACAATGGTTTACAATAGCCTTGATGGGTGGTTTCGCTAGAATAGTCAATAATGAAATAACCGTTTTAGTAAACGATGCGGAAAGGGGTAGTGACATTAATCCAAAAGAAGCTCAGCAAACTCTTGAAATAGCGGAAGCTAACTTGAGTAGAGCTGAAGGGAAAAGACAAACAATTGAGGCGAATTTAGCTCTCAGACGAGCTAGAACGCGAGTAGAGGCTATTAATGCAATCTCGTAATTAGTTGTTGGCGTGGCCAAATAATAAAAAGAGGTTGTGTTTATATACTCTTTTTTTGATTCTGCCGACTCAATCAAGGGTAATCGGATTCTGATGCAAGGAAAAAATCAATCAATTCAATAGAATAGGAGTAGCAGGGAATGGAAAAGGTACAAAATAAATAACAAAGAATAAAGAAGGCGGGTAGAAATACTTATTAGATACCATTGACTGCGGTATCTAATAAGTTCTACCTACTATTGGATTTGAACCAATGACTCCTGCCGTATGAAAGCAATACTCTAACCACTGGGTTAAGTAGGTTATTTATCATCACAAAGAGAAACAAAAGAAACCCCTCACATTGATGGATTATAGATAGAATTTGACTTCTAAGCAATATTCTCACAGGAAACATATGAGAGATCAATCATGTCTTGTCAAGATGAATAGTACTATTCATCTTGACAAGACATGAAATACAAAGTAAAATATTTCTCACAAATAAAAGGGCTATAGCTCAGTTAGGTAGAGCACCTCGTTTACACGCGCGCCAATGTTTTTCAAAGGAGTCCATCATGCAATCAACAGAATTTCTCTTATTGAGAAATTGATGTCTTACTCCATGGATTCGAGAGAACAAGAGCCTGACAAATATTTGATTGGTCCAATTAGAATTATGTAGGGTGCCCATTTGGGCACTAAAATCGAACCCATCATAGATTTGATAATTGATAAGGTGAATATTCAGACCACTCAATGCTAGGTAGAATGAGTAGAAGGACCTCAAAAAAATCTCTTTTCGTCCTATGAACTTTAAGGTGTATAAAGTTTCATATTTGACGCTTTGAGCAGAGCGATAGAGACTACATTTCACTTAGGTTGATCTAGGCCATAGGCAGACCTACGTCAAGCCAACTCTTCTTTGAAACACTTTGGTATTGCTCATGAGCAGAAATACAAATACTGAATCATAGCACGTGGAGCCATCTTGTTATCTTTTTATCAAGAAAAATATGGCGGACTAGCTGATCTTTCTATCAGTTGATGAAAGAGCCCAATGCAAAAAAAAAATGCATGTTGGGTCTTTGAAACAGGTCAAATCATTTCGATAATAAAACGTTTGATCTGTTTTACCGAGAATGTCTACGGTTCGAGTCCGTATAGCCCTAATTTGGTAATGAATTGAAAATGAAAAAAAAAATGGCATTTCTTTTTCTTTCTATCTTACTAATTCTTTAGTGTATTTATAGTATTCTAGTATACTTTTCTCATTATTATATTGTTTGTAGCTGGCCGGGTGCTTGTTCCATCGGAATAGAATCATTCCAGCACACTCGCTCTTTTGGGATCGTTCGAAGCATAAAACTAATAAAAATGTAAAAATGAAGTTCAATGGACCCAACCGGTGTTTTGAAATTTCGGATAAACAAACCTATTCTTCATATTCATTAATCTTCATGGTGCTATTACATAATATTAATATGATGATTTTGACCTCTGACCACAATCAAGAGGCCCTTTTCTCTTTTTGTATACCCAAAAGAAGGGGATTTTTGATTTTTGAAGGAAAAATCATGACATGAGCCCGGGTTGGGTAAAAAAAACTACAACGAGACCCAAGACAAATGGAATCAAATAGTAAATCATATGGGTCTTAGGCTGGCTGTTATACAATCTATATTTGTATCCCAATTTTCTACTCCAAACCAATTGCCCATCATTCAAAATTCCAATTCTACCGATGCTTACTTTCTACAATAATATTAGGGTTGGAATTTGGCTGAATTAGCAATCCCCTGACCCGTCGCTTTTATTGTGCGGAAAAGCAGTCCCAAGAATTCATTGTCTTGTCTCAAAGATAATGAATTAATTGTCTTTTAATCCATTAGTGTTTGCCCCCTTTCGATTTCCGTGAGTTGGTTTTATCATTTAGCATTTTGTCTGCCGAATCGTCCGCTAACTCGCGATTCCATTAAAAATGAAAAATATCCTTTTTTTTTATAGATCAGAATCACATCATTTATCATTTGACTGACTCTATCGCCGTGCTGCGCCCCAGTGTATAGGTTTGCTTCAAAACAACTTTTTTACTGATATGAAACCTAATTTCGAGTACAAAAGACCCATATTTGGAATGAGTCTTTGAAGACTTCAAACTCTCATTTCATAACTCGACTTTTTGGGGGCGCAAGCCGGGCGACGAGATAGTATAGGTTCAAAGCAAAGCCTATAATTGGAATTTTCCGATAGAGAATCCACGAGTTGTTATATCTTATATCTAAGGCCCTTTTTCAAATCTATTTAATCTTAAACAGGGAGAGATAATAGAATCGATCAATGCATTCTGTAAAAGCAATAATTTGCTATTATGGATCGTAATGAAAAAAATAATACCAATAGCATATGAGTCTTTTCATATTATTCATTATTATTCTCTTAGCTAATAATATATTCATCTTACTAATACACATGAATTTCATAAGATTTCACCTTTATTTATTTATCTTTATTTATTTAATTGCTATAGAATTAGAATTGTAAACTCAATGTGAAGTAATGTCTTTAGAGATACCCCGAGGTGCTGTGAAAGCAAGGCAAGAAAGTCTTATTTGTATAAGAACAGGATATGTCTATACCATATCAAAATAGAATTGAAGTAAGTGTAAGATTGAATTTTCTATTTCTATTGGATGAATCTTGAAAG